TATATCTTTAGATGATAAATATGTAGAGATAGATTCGTTAAAAAAACCTAGATGGAAAAAAAAGCATACAGCTATGGCGTATCGTGATATGTATAGTAGTGGGGGAATATGGGACAAAAAATAAATCCACTTGGTTTCAGACTTGGTACAACCCAAGGTCATCATTCTCTTTGGTTTGCACAACCAAAAAATTATTTGGAGGGTTTACAAGAAGATCAAAAAATAAGAGATTGTATCAAGAATTATGTACAAAATAATATGAAAATTTCTTCTGCGTTAGAGGGAATTGCACGTATAGAGATTCAAAAAAGAATCGATCTGATCCAGGTCATAATCTTTATGGGATTCCCAAAATTCTTACTAGAAAGTCGACCGCGAGGGGTGGAAGAATTACAGACGACTCTACAAAAAGAGTTTAATTGTATGAACCGAAAACTTAATATTGCTATCAAAAGAATTCCAAAACCTTATGGGAACCCTAATATTCTTGCAGAATTTATAGCCGGACAATTAAAGAATAGAGTTTCATTTCGAAAAGCAATGAAAAAAGCGATTGAATTAACTGAACAAGCGGATACAAAAGGAATTCAAGTACAAATTGCAGGTCGTATTGACGGAAAAGAAATTGCACGTGTCGAATGGATTCGCGAGGGTAGGGTTCCCCTACAAACCATTCGAGCTAAAATTGATTATTGTTCCTATACAGTTCGAACTATCTATGGTGTATTAGGTATCAAAATTTGGATATTTATATATTTATAGACGAGGAATAAAAAAGACGAGGGATAATAAACCTTTCCTTTTAACATAAAAAAAAAGAGAAACCCCTTCACTCAAAACTATCAATTAATTATTAATTCTAATTCTATCTAATTCTATAAGGGTGAATAAAAATTCGATTGACACTTATTTTGATAAAATTGCTATGCTTAGTGTGTGACTCGTTGGTTTTTTAGGGTTAGGATTAAACCAACACCTATAGTAGGAACTAATAACCAACCCATTACTTCGCAATATCTCGATCTAAAGAACCAGTCAAGATATGATATATCAGTCATATCTTTGTAGCAACTGAAATTTTGTGTTTCTGCAAAAAAAAAAGAAATAAATCTGATTTTAAGCTGTAAAGCAAAATAGAGAAGAAAGATGTGGATATAAATGGAAGGATGAGAGAAAGAGAGAAAATAAATCTCAATGATATAGAATTCCAATATGTAAGGTCTATAAGTCATCTAATAAAAGGCAGTGTAATAAAGCATCAATAGTGATTCTTCCATAACATAATTAAATGACTCTTCTTATAGGAACAAAACTAAAAAATCAAGAGCTTCGGGCCAATAAAGACTAAGAAGATTGACTCAAGAACAAATTTCATTATGAGCTCCGTTGTAAAATTTGGACCTAAGCATTAAGTAAGAAGCGATGGGAACGATGGAAGCTGTGAATGCAAAAGATTTTAGTGAAAAAGGAATCTTAATTATTCACTGGTCGGGATGGCGGAATGAACCGGAGAGCAATTCATCTATTGTAAGAAGTAAGGAGACAAGCCGAAAATGGAAATAGAAGAGTAAATATTCGCCCGCGAAAACTTTATTTTTTTGAATTGATAAATTTGGACGATAAAAAAAAAAAAAAAATAGTTCTATTTCTATTTCAAAATAACAATATAATTTCGAAAATAAAAACAAAAATCTTTAATTGTCTATTTAAAATAGATTAGATTAGATAAAATCTCAAAAAATTACACGATTCCATTTAAATACATGTATATATGAATTACTTACATTACTTAATTAATATTAATTAAGATTCGAAATCTTTTTTATTTTCTTTTATTCGCGAGGAGCCGGATGAGAAGAAACTCTCACGTCCGGTTCTGCAGTAGAGATGGAATTCATAACCAACCATCAACTATAACCCTAAAAGAACCAGATTCCGTAAACAACATAGAGGAAGAATGAAGGGAATATCGTATCGAGGGAATCGTATTTGTTTCGGTAAATATGCTCTTCAGGCACTCGAACCCGCTTGGATCACGTCTAGACAAATAGAAGCCGGTCGACGAGCAATGACACGAAATGCACGTCGTGGTGGAAAACTATGGGTACGTATATTTCCAGACAAACCAGTTACACTAAGGCCCGCAGAAACACGTATGGGTTCGGGGAAAGGATCCCCGGAATATTGGGTAGCTGTTGTTAAACCAGGTCGAATACTTTATGAAATGGGCGGAGTAACAGAAAATATAGCTAGAAGAGCTATTTCAATAGCAGCATCCAAAATGCCTATACGGACTCAATTCATTATTTCGGGATAAAGGAGAAAAAGGTAGAACTAACAGAAACGAGCCTTGCGTGTAAAAAAAACTTTCTTATTTCCTTTTTTTTTTCTTTTTAGACAAATAATATTTCTTTTTTTTTGTCCTTTGCATTAAAAGAACAAATTACAAAATGATATGATTCAACCTCAGACCCATTTAAATGTAGCAGATAACAGCGGGGCTCGAGAACTGATGTGTATTCGAATCATAGGAGCTAGCAATCGTCGATATGCTCATATTGGTGACGTTATTGTTGCTGTGATCAAAGAAGCAGTACCCAATATGCCCCTAGAAAAATCAGAAGTGGTCAGAGCTGTAATTGTGCGTACCTGTAAAGAACTCAAACGTGATAACGGTATGATAATCCGATATGATGACAATGCTGCAGTTGTTATTGATCAAGAAGGAAATCCAAAAGGAACTCGAATTTTTGGCGCGATTGCCCGGGAATTAAGACAATTTAATTTTACTAAAATAGTTTCCTTAGCTCCCGAAGTATTATAAAAGGGGATCGTGCTATTTTCTAGTGGGATAGTTGAAAGAACTGGATTGAGAAATAGATTGTATCTCACGCATATACCTTTAATTACTAATTCATAAACAAATAATAATAATAAAAAGAAATAAGCATGTTGATTATATCAAATTTTGAGTCACCAACAATTTTAGTTCATCATGGGTAGGGACACTATTGCTGAGGTAATAACCTCTATACGAAATGCTGATATGGATAAAAAAAGAGTGGTTCGAATAACAGCTACTAATATTACCGAAAATATTGTCAAAATACTTTTAAGAGAGGGTTTTATCGAAAACGTGAGAAAACATCGAGAAAACAACAAAGATTTTTTGGTTTTAACGCTGCGACATAGAAGGAATAGGAAAAGACCCTGTAGAAATCTTTTAAATTTAAAACGGATCAGTCGACCCGGTCTACGAATCTATTCTAATTATCGACGAATTCCTCGAATTTTAGGCGGGATGGGAATTGTAATTATTTCTACTTCTCGAGGTATAATGACAGACCGAGAGGCTCGGCTAGAAGGAATCGGCGGAGAAATTTTGTGTTATATATGGTAATCCTTTTAATATACAAATTTGACCCAAAACTTACAATTTCAAATTGTAAAAAAAAAAAGAAAAGGGACGAGTTGTCTAATATTGTTCCTCCTTCATTAGTTGATACTTCAAGGGGACTTTACCTGGAATGAAAGAACAAAAATGGATTCATGAGGGTTTAATTACCGAATCGCTTCCCAATGGTATGTTCCGGGTTCGTTTAGATAATGAAGATCTGATTCTAGGTTATGTTTCAGGAAAGATCCGACGTAGTTTTATACGGATACTACCGGGAGATAGAGTCAAGGTTGAGGTAAGTCGGTATGATTCAACCAAAGGACGTATAATTTATCGACTCCGCAACAAGGATTCGAAGGATTAAGGGATTTGAACACCCCTTTCGTCAGAATACGGTTTGAGATGCAAAATCTCAAGAAACAATTTTTCTTACAATCTTACAAGAAGTAAATTACAATTTAAGATAAGGAATGACAAATATGAAAATCAGAGCTTCTGTTCGTAAAATTTGTGAAAAATGTCGACTAATCCGCAGGCGGGGGCGAATTATAGTAATTTGTTCCAATCCGAGACATAAACAAAGGCAGGGATAATCACACTCGCTAAAGGAAACGATACATAAATAAGGAATCAGTTTTAACATGAAATGGATATATCCATATATCTCTAACTCATATTTTCGAGATGATAAAATATGGCAAAAGCTATACCGAGAATTGGTTCGCGCAGGACTGGACGTATTGGGTCACGTAAGAGTGCACGTAGAATACCAAAGGGAGTTATTCATGTTCAAGCAAGTTTCAATAATACCATTGTCACCGTTACAGATGTACGGGGTAGGGTGGTTTCTTGGTCCTCCGCTGGTACTTGTGGATTCAAGGGTACGAGAAGAGGGACACCATTTGCTGCTCAAACCGCAGCAGGCAATGCTATTCGTACAGTAGTGGATCAAGGTATGCAACGAGCAGAGGTCATGATAAAAGGCCCCGGTCTCGGAAGAGACGCGGCTCTCCGAGCTATTCGTAGAAGTGGTATATTATTAACTTTTGTACGGGATGTAACCCCTATGCCACATAATGGCTGTAGACCTCCGAAAAAAAGACGTGTGTAGAAATGCACATTGAAGAACTTTCAAGAGAAACAAGAGAAATAAATGATTCAATGATCTAATGAAATTATATTACTATGGTTCGAGAGAAAATAACAGTATCTACTCGGACACTACAGTGGAAATGTGTTGAATCAAGAACAGAGAGTAAACGTCTTTATTATGGGCGTTTTATTCTGTCTCCACTTCTGAAAGGTCAAGCCGACACAATAGGCATTGCGATGCGAAGAGCTTTGCTTGGAGAAATAGAAGGAACACGTATCACACGTGTAAAATTGGATAAAGTACCGCATGAATATTCTACCATAAAGGGTATTCAAGAATCGGTACATGAAATCTTAATGAACTTGAAAGAAATTGTATTGAGAAGTAATCTATATGGAACTTGTGACGCGTCGATTTGTGTCAGCGGGCCTGGATATGTAACTGCTCAAGATATCGTCTTACCACCTTATGTAGAAATAGTTGATAATACACAACATATAGCTAGCTTGA